GCTTTTAAAGGAAAACAGTCTTCCCCTGGTCTTAGGCTCCAGTACCTCTTGGTGCAAATCCAAGTAAAAGCTGCTCCAGTAGCTTAAACAAAGCATTGGTCTTGTAAACCAAAGAATGAGGAATAAAATCTTCCTGAAGCTCAGGACAGAGAGAATTTAACTCCCACAGCTAACCCCCAAAGCTAGCATTCTGTTTAAATTATATCCTGTTTAAATAGCTTACACAAAGCATAGCACTGAAAATGCTAAGACGAACCCTAAAAAGTTCTTTAGACACAAAGGTTTGGTCCTGACCTTGTGATCATTTCTTACTTAATTTATACATGCAAGTCTCCGCACCCCTGTGAGAACGCCCTTAATCTTCTTATTGAAACAAGGAGCTGGTATCAGGCACAATTGTTAGCCCAAGACACCTAGCTACGCCACATCCACAAGGAAGTTCAGCAGTAATTAACATTGAGTATTAGCGTCAGCTTGACTCAGTTAAAGTAAAGAGAGCCGGCAAATATGGTGCCAGCCGCCGCGGTTACACCACGAGGCTCAAATTGATTACCTTCGGCGTAAAGCGTGATTAAAGTTATCCCCCAACTATAGTTGTATTTTTACTGAGCTGTGACACGCTTGTTCTTAAGAAACTCAAAAACGAAAGTTACTATATGCAAACCAACTTGAACCCACGACAGCTGAGACACAAACTGGGATTAGATACCCCACTATGCTCAGCCGTAAACTTTAAATTACACCCCTATCGCCAGGGAACTACGAGCAAAGCTTAAAACCCAAAGGACTTGACGGTACCCCACATCCACCTAGAGGAGCCTGTCCTATAATCGATAACCCCCGCTAAACCTCACCATTTTTAGCCAATCAGCCTGTATACCTCCGTCGTCAGCTTACCTCGTGAGCGATACCTAGTGAGCTTAATGTCCTTACATCAATACGTCAGGTCAAGGTGCAGTATATGAAATGGGAAGAGATGGGCTACACTCTCTAATTTAGAACACACGAAAGACTACCTATGAAACCTAGTCAGAAGGCGGATTTAGAAGTAAAGAGAGATCATAGAGCTCTTTTTAACCCGGCACTGGGGTGTGTACACACCGCCCGTCACCCTCTTCAAAGCCAAATAACAGTAAATAACTCAATCTAGCATCCTAGAAGAGGCAAGTCGTAACATGGTAAGCGTACCGGAAGGTGTGCTTGGAAACAAAATATAGCTTAAACAAAGCATCTCGCTTACACCGAGAATATATCTGTTAAACTCAGATTATTTTGAGCTGAAAATCTAGCCCCCTCTCAAGCTAATGAACCCAATTAACTTTAAATTTAGATTAAAACATTTTTACATCTTAGTAAAGGCGATTGAAAAATTATTTGGAGCCATAAAAATAGTACCGCAAGGGAAAGATGAAATAAAACTGAAATAAATTTTAAGCGTGAGAAAGTAGAGAATCTACCTCGTACCTTTTGCATCATGGTTTAACTAGTCTAACTAAGCAAGATGACCTATAGTTTAACTTCCCGAAACTAAGCGAGCTACTTCAAGGCAGCTTACTGAGCAAACCCGTCTCTGTTGCAAAAGAGTGGGAAGACCTTCAAGTAGGGGTGACAGACCTAACGAGCTTAGTGATAGCTGGTTACTCAGGAAAAGGATTTTAGTCCCGCCTAAAGTTTAAAAAATAAAAACAAATAACAAAACCGCTTTAGAGTAATTCAAATAAGGTACAGCCTATTTGAAAAAGGATACAACCTGCAAAGATGGGTAACCACAAGTAACAATAATCAAGTAGGCTTAAAAGCAGCCACCTTTAAGACAGCGTCAAAGCCCCATTATTAATTCCCCTCTAATACCCCAAATAACCCGGAACCCTCCATCACTACTGAGTACTTCTATAATTTTATAGAATATTTTATGTTAAAACTAGTAACAAGAAGTGGAACTTCACTTAAATGCAAGTGTAAGTCAGAAAGGACCAACCACTGACCTTTATCATACATGCAGACAAATTAATAAACCCACAAGAAAAGCTTAATTTAATTTATGTTAACCTAACACAAGAGCATTTCAAGTAAGATTAAAAGAAAAAGAAGGAACTCGGCAAATATTAACCTCGCCTGTTTACCAAAAACATCGCCTCTTGACAAAATATAAGAGGTCCAGCCTGCCCAGTGACTCTGTTCAACGGCCGCGGTATCCTAACCGTGCGAAGGTAGCGTAATCACTTGTTCTTTAAATGAGGACTAGTATGAATGGCACCACGAAGGTTACACTGTCTCCTTTTTCTAATCAGTGAAACTAATCCCCCCGTGAAGAAGCGGGGATAAAGTTATAAGACGAGAAGACCCTATGGAGCTTTAAACTAAATAACACTCGCTTTTGCACATCCCTGCTTCAGAGCAATTAACACTTATTTTAGCCCCCTGATTATTAGTTTTAGGTTGGGGTGACCGCGGAGTAAAAAACAACCTCCACATTGAATGGGGAAATACCCCCTGAGCTATGAGCTACAACTCTAAGCACCATTAAATTGACATTTATTGACCCAATATATTGACCAACGAACCAAGTTACCCTAGGGATAACAGCGCAATCCGCTTTAAGAGCTCCTATCGACAAGCGGGTTTACGACCTCGATGTTGGATCAGGGTATCCCAGTGGTGCAGCCGCTACTAAAGGTTCGTTTGTTCAACGATTAAAACCCTACGTGATCTGAGTTCAGACCGGAGTAATCCAGGTCAGTTTCTATCTATAAAGAGCTTTTTCTAGTACGAAAGGACCGAAAAAGCATGGCCTATGTTTTAAACAAGCCGTACCTGATTATTTATGATTTAAACTTAATAAATATTCAACCTACAACCCTAGCTCTAGACAAGAGCAGTTAATGTAGCAAAATCTGGCATTGCAAAAGACCTAAACCCTTTCTATAGAGGTTCAAATCCTCTCATTAACTTTGAACCCCATCTCATTTATTCTACCCCTATGTTACATTGTTCCCATCCTCCTTGCAGTCGCATTCCTCACCCTGATCGAGCGAAAAGTACTAGGCTACATACAACACCGTAAGGGCCCCAACGTGGTCGGACCCACAGGCCTCCTTCAACCAATCGCCGACGGCGTTAAGCTCTTCATTAAAGAACCAATCCGACCATCAAACTCATCTCAAACCCTATTCCTTTTAGCCCCCACCCTCGCCCTAGCCCTAGCTATAATTATCTGAACCCCCCTCCCAATACCAACCCCGCTTTGTGATATAAACTTAGGAGTTCTATTCATCCTAGCTCTATCGAGCTTAATAGTATACTCAATCCTTGGATCAGGTTGAGCCTCAAACTCCAAATATGCCCTAATCGGAGCATTACGAGCAGTTGCTCAAACCATCTCCTATGAGGTCACGCTAGCCTTAATCCTCTTGTGCACAATTCTTCTATCAGGAAACTTCACACTTCAAAACTTCAACATCACCCAAGAGTCTATTTGACTCATTATCCCTCTGTGACCCCTTGCCATAATATGATACGTTTCAACCCTAGCTGAAACAAACCGAGCGCCATTTGATCTGACCGAAGGAGAATCCGAGCTCGTATCAGGCTTCAACGTAGAATACGCTGGAGGTCCATTTGCCCTTTTTTTCCTTGCAGAATACGCTAATATTCTCATAATAAACACTATCTCCACTATTATTTTCCTCGGATCTTCCACTATTTTATCCTTACCCCTAACTACAGCATCCCTCATAACTAAAGCTGCTTTATTATCTATAGTATTTCTCTGAGTGCGAGCTTCATATCCACGTTTCCGATATGACCAACTTATACACTTGGTATGAAAAAACTTCCTTCCTCTCACTTTGGCCCTAACCATTTGACACATTGCATTTCCAATTTCTACCCTAATTACTCCCCCTGTAGCATGGAAGCGTGCCTGAAAGATAAGGACCTCCTTGATAGGGAGGACAATAGGGGTTCAAACCCCCTCACTTCCTTAGAGAGATAGGAATTGAACCTATAACCTAGAGATCAAAACTCTACGTAATTCCATTTTACCACTCTCTAGTAAAGTCAGCTAAATAAGCTTTTGGGCCCATACCCCAAACATGTTGGTTAAACCCCCTCCTTTACTAATTAATCCCTTTGCCCTATACATTATCATCTCCAGTCTTGCATTAGGCACTATCTCTACACTATCGAGCTATCACTGGATCTTAGCCTGAATTGGCCTCGAAATTAATACATTAGCTATTATCCCCCTAATAACTAAAACCCCCCACCCACGAGCCATCGAAGCCGCAACAAAATACTTCCTAACCCAAGCAGCAGCATCAGCCCTGATCCTATTTGCCAGCACAATTAATGCCTGACTGACCGGTGAGTGAGCCATTAATACCCAAATTAGCCCTGCCCCTTCTATCCTGCTATCAATTGCCTTATGCATAAAACTAGGCATTGCCCCGTTCCACTTCTGACTTCCAGAAGTCCTCCAAGGACTAACACTTCAAACAGGACTAATTTTATCTACATGACAGAAAATTGCCCCCATAGCCCTCATCATTCAACTATCACAATCTGTTAATCTTAATCTGATATTAACTCTGGGTTTATTATCAACTATAGTAGGGGGGTGGGGTGGCATCAACCAAACTCAAATTCGCAAAGTCCTAGCATTTTCCTCTATCGCCCACCTTGGATGAATAATCGCAATCCTAAAAATTTCGCCTGAACTTACACTAATGAACTTTCTCCTTTACATCCTCATAACATCAACTCTTTTCATAACTTTTATGTCACTTAACACAAAAAATATTTACGAATTATCAACTGCATGATCTAAGTCTCCCACCCTCTCAGCCCTGTCCCTCCTCTCTCTTCTCTCCCTTAGTGGGCTTCCCCCCTTAACTGGGTTTATCCCTAAATGACTCATCGCCCAAGAAATAATCAAACAAGACCTAACCATGTTTGCCCTTGTGATCCTTCTATCGACTCTCCTAAGCCTGTTCTTCTACCTTCGACTCACGTATACTATGTCTCTAACCTTAGCCCCTAACTTATCAAACTCCACTTATCAATGATTTTTCAGTAAAAACAACATAATAGCCACACCCATTTCCCTCTCACTCCTCCTTCTACCAGTCACACCAACTATTATAATTCTTATTAGAACAACCCGAGAAACTTAGGCTAATTTAGACCAAGAGCCTTCAAAGCCCTTAGTAGAAGTTAAATTCTTCTAGTTTCTGTAAGACCTATAGGACATTAACCTATATCTTCTGAGTGCAAATCAGACACTTTAATTAAGATAAAGCCTCCTAGAAAGACGGGCCTTGATCCCGTAACATTTTAGTTAACAGCTAAACGCTCTATCCAGCGAGCTTCATTCTACTTCTCCCAGTTTTTAAAAAATGGGAGAAGCCCCGGCAGGGTCTATCCTGCTTCTTGAGATTTGCAATCTCACGTGTGACACCCCAGAGCCTGGTAAAAGTAGGAATTTAACCCACGTCATCGGGGCTACAACCCGCCGCCTAACATTCGGCCATTTTACCTGTGATAATTACCCGTTGATTATTCTCCACCAATCATAAAGATATCGGTACTTTATACCTTGTATTCGGGGCCTGAGCCGGGATAGTTGGCACTGCCCTCAGCCTCCTAATTCGAGCAGAACTTAGCCAGCCTGGTTCCCTTCTGGGTGATGACCAGATCTACAATGTTATCGTAACAGCCCATGCCTTTGTTATAATTTTCTTCATAGTAATACCAATTCTAATCGGGGGCTTCGGCAACTGACTAGTTCCTTTAATAATCGGGGCCCCTGATATAGCCTTCCCACGAATAAACAATATAAGCTTTTGGCTTCTTCCACCATCTTTTCTTCTTCTTCTAGCGTCAGCCGGAGTCGAAGCAGGAGCTGGAACAGGATGAACCGTCTACCCCCCGCTTGCCGGAAATCTGGCCCACGCCGGACCATCCGTTGACTTAACTATTTTCTCTCTTCACCTAGCAGGGGTTTCTTCGATTTTAGGCGCCATTAATTTTATCACCACAATCCTCAATATAAAACCCCCGTCAATAACACAATACCAAACACCCCTCTTTGTGTGATCCGTTCTCATTACTGCCGTACTGCTTCTCTTATCCCTTCCAGTCTTAGCAGCAGGGATCACTATACTGCTCACTGATCGAAACTTAAACACAACATTCTTTGACCCAGCAGGAGGAGGAGACCCAGTACTGTATCAACACCTATTTTGATTTTTTGGGCACCCAGAAGTTTACATCCTAATTCTCCCCGGGTTTGGTATTATCTCTCATGTAGTCACATTCTACTCAAGCAAAAAAGAACCCTTTGGCTATATAGGAATGGTGTGGGCTATGATATCTATCGGCCTCCTAGGATTTATCGTCTGAGCTCATCACATGTTCACAACTGACCTAAACGTAGACACCCGAGCCTACTTCACTTCAGCTACCATAATTATCGCCATCCCGACCGGGGTTAAAGTGTTTAGCTGACTAGCCACCATACATGGCGGAATTATTAAGTGAGACGCTGCCATGCTTTGAGCCCTGGGTTTTATTTTCTTATTCACAGTAGGGGGTCTAACCGGAATTGTACTAGCCAATTCATCCCTAGATATTGTCCTCCACGACACTTACTATGTCGTAGCCCATTTCCATTATGTCCTTTCCATGGGCGCCGTATTTGCTATCATAGCAGGATTTGTCCACTGATTCCCCCTATTTACAGGATTCACCCTTCATAAAACTTGAGCAAAAATTCAATTCGGCGTGATATTTACCGGGGTAAATCTAACATTCTTCCCCCAACACTTTCTGGGACTAGCTGGAATGCCACGTCGATACTCTGATTACCCAGACGCGTACACTCTTTGAAATACAGTCTCATCTATTGGATCTTTAATCTCCCTAGTCGCTGTAATCATTATAATATTTATCATCTGAGAAGCTTTTTCTTCTAAACGTGTGTTATCCTCCGTAGAAATAACCTCTACAAACGTAGAATGACTTCACGGCTACCCCCCACACTACCACACATACGAAGAATCTACTTTCTCCCAAAATAACAGATCGAGAAAGGAGGGAATTGAACCCCCATCCACTGGTTTCAAGCCAGGCACATAACCACTCTGTCACTTTCTTCGAGGAGTTAGTTAACTCATAACATCACCTTGTCAAGATGAAATAACGGGTTAAACCCCCGTACACCTCTAATGGCCCACCCACTTCAACTAGGTTTTCAAGATGCAGCTTCTCCCATTATAGAGGAGCTCCTTCATTTCCACGACCACGCTCTAATAGCAGTCTTTTTAATTAGCGCTTTAGTTCTATACATTATTACCACCCTGATAAGCACCAAATTATCCAACACCAACACCATCGATGCCCAAGAAATCGAAATAGTGTGGACCATTATGCCAGCTATTATTCTCATTGTTATCGCTCTTCCCTCCTTGCGGATCCTTTATTTAATAGATGAAATAAGCAACCCAGACATCACTGTCAAAGCTATTGGTCACCAATGATATTGAAGCTACGAATACTCCGACTTCGCTGATTTAAACTTTGACTCATATATAATCCCCACCAAAGACCTTTCACCAGGCCAATTCCGCCTTCTAGAAGTAGATAACCGCATGGTTACCCCCGTCGGAATAGCAACCCGAACCCTAATTACAGCAGACGATGTTCTACACTCATGAGCAGTCCCCTCCCTAGGAGTAAAAACTGACGCAATCCCCGGTCGACTCAGCGAGGCCTCATTTCTCATCTCCCGCCCAGGTGTATATTACGGACAATGTTCAGAGATTTGCGGCGCAAATCACAGCTTCATACCTATTGTTGTCGAATCTTTACCTATTAAAGAATTTCTAGATTGATCTTCTGCCTCAGAAACCGCCTCATTAAGAAGCTATAGGACCGAGCGACAGCCTTTTAAGCTGTAGACAGGTGACTTCCAACCACCCTTAGTGAATGCCACAACTAGACCCCATACCATGATTTTCAATTTTATTCGTATCATGACTTATCTTCCTTGCATTCTCACCCATTAAAGTCTCTAAATACATCAACCTAAATGACCCAACCCCTAAAACTTACAAAGGTCTAAACAAATCCTGATCCTGGCCATGATCTTAAACCTGTTTAGTCAATTTGCCTCCCCCAATCTATTTGGACTTCCACTAATTTTTATTGCCCTTTTAGCCCCTTGATTCCTATTTCCAACCCCCTGCAATCGTTGATTAGCTAACCGTGTCGTAACCATTCAAACATGATTTGTTAAGACTTTCACAAAACAAATCTTCTCCCCACTCAACACCCCCGGCCACAAGTGAGCCTTAATTCTAACTTCTCTTATGGTCTTCCTTCTCGGTATAAACCTTCTCGGACTCCTCCCCTACACATTCACACCTACTACCCAACTCTCATTAAATTTAGGGCTAGCTATCCCTCTGTGATTAGCAACTGTCGCAATTGGTTTTCGAAACCAATTAACTGCATCCCTAGGCCACTTCCTACCTGAAGGAACCCCCACACCACTGATCCCAATTCTCATTATCATTGAAACTATTAGCCTATTTATCCGCCCGTTAGCTCTAGGTGTTCGACTCACAGCTAACTTAACTGCCGGGCATCTTCTCATTCAACTTATCTCTTCAGCCACACTGGCCCTGCTATTCTCTTCCCCAATTGTCTCAACCCTTACCTTCATCACACTAATCTTATTAACCATGCTTGAAATCGCAGTTGCAATAATTCAAGCCTACGTTTTTGTTCTTCTTCTAAGTCTTTACCTACAAGAAAACACTTAATGGCACACCAAGCTCATGCTTTCCACATAGTCGACCCCAGCCCCTGACCTCTTACAGGAGCAACAGCAGCATTCATACTAACAACTGGCCTAGCCATATGATTCCACTATAATACAATTTTAATCTTAACCCTTGGTCTTGCACTTATATTGCTTACTATATACCAATGATGACGAGACATCGTCCGAGAAGGAACATTTCAAGGTCACCACACTATTCCAGTGCAAAAAGGCCTACGTTATGGCATGATTCTATTCATCACATCTGAAGTATTTTTCTTCATTGGATTCTTCTGAGCATTTTACAATGCCAGCCTAGCCCCATCCTACGAAATTGGAGAATGCTGGCCCCCTTCTGGAATCTCACCTCTAAACCCGTTTGAAGTTCCCCTCCTCAATACTGCCGTGCTTCTTGCTTCTGGGGTTTCAGTTACATGAGCCCATCACAGTATCATACAGGGAGACCGAAAAGAAGCAATCCAGTCCCTAACCCTAACCATTGCCCTAGGACTATACTTTACTGCCCTTCAAGCCATAGAATACTATGAAGCCCCCTTTACAATCGCTGACGGCATCTACGGATCAACATTCTTTGTAGCAACCGGATTCCATGGCCTCCATGTCATTATTGGATCTCTATTTCTACTTACATGTCTTCTACGACAAGTCAATTTCCACTTCACCACCCAACATCACTTCGGATTCGAAGCGGCTGCATGATATTGACACTTCGTAGATGTTGTCTGACTTTTCCTTTATGTCTCAATTTACTGATGAGGCTCATAACTTTCTTAGTATAACTAGTACAAGTGACTTCCAATCACCCAGCCTTGGTTAAACCCCAAGAGAAAGTAGTGATTCCCTACGTCCTAATCGCCCTTGTCCTATCGTTGGTTCTAGCTTTTGTTAGCTTCTGACTCCCCTCATTAAGCCCCGACTCAGAAAAACTTTCTCCCTACGAGTGCGGATTCGACCCACTCGGTTCTGCACGGTTACCCTACTCCATGCGATTTTTCTTAGTCGCTATTTTATTTCTCCTTTTCGACTTAGAAATTGCCTTACTACTCCCCACACCCTGAGCAGCTCAATTCAATCACCCCTCTCTAGTAATTTTTTGATCATCAGTAATCCTTCTTCTTCTAACCCTGGGGTTCATCTATGAATGAGCTCAAGGGGGACTAGAATGAGCAGAATGAGGGAGTAGTCTAAAAAGACAGCTGATTTCGGCTCAGCAGATTATGGTTTAACTCCATACCCCCTCTATGACTTTAACACACGAATCCTGATTATTTTCCTCCACCTTCTTTCTAGGGCTCCTCGGTCTCTCCCTTCACCGAGCCCATCTTCTGTCAGCCTTGCTCTGTCTGGAAAGCATAATACTCTCTATTTTCATTGCCCTGGGCTTGTGAGCCTTAAAATTTTACCTAATCTCACCCATAATATACCCAATTATTATACTCACGCTCTCCGCGTGTGAAGCTGGAATCGGGCTAGCCCTAATAATCGCCACTGCTCGAACCCATGGCACAGACAACTTAAATTCATTAAACCTCCTCCAATGCTAATTATCTCTACCTCCCTCTCTATTCTCCTTCTATCAACATGATTAGTCCCTGCTAAGCGGTTGTGGGAAGTTATCACAGCCCAGTCCTTGATTATTGCCATCGCATCAATAGTCTGATTTTGTGTTCAAAACAACACACTGTTTCTAAATTCATACTTTACAATTGACCAGATCTCATCCCCCCTTCTGATCTTGACCTGCTGATTGACCGCCCCCACCCTACTGGCCAGCCAGAGCAAATTATCAAAAGAGCCCATCCCTCGTCAACGAGCTTATATCTTTACAATTATTACCCTTCAAGCCACAACCCTTCTAGCATTCCTAGCAGATAATATAATGCTATTTTTTATCCTATTCGAATCCACTATAATCCCAACACTAATCATTATTACCCGATGAGGAGCCCAAAAAGAGCGCATACTAGCTGGCACATACTTACTCTTTTACACCCTCTTCGGATCCATGGCCTTATTAACTGCCCTTTTATTTTTTCACGAAACATTCGGAACACTATCAATTTCCTTAATCAAAGATTCCATGAAAGAACTCCACCCATCCGCCTGCACAATGGCGTGGTGAGCTGCCTGCTTTACAGCCTTCTTAGTTAAAATACCCCTATATGGTGTTCACCTTTGACTACCCAAAGCACATGTCGAAGCCCCAATCGCAGGTTCTATAATCTTAGCCGGAACCCTACTGAAGCTGGGGGGCTACGGAATTCTTCGAATCAGCGCCATTATTAACGACTCCTTCCTAAATGCAGCAGCCCCTTTAATTATTTTTTCAATATTTGGGGTTCTCCTCTCAGCAGCCCTCTGCTCTCGACAAACAGACTTGAAATCCCTTATCGCCTTTTCCTCAGTCAGCCACATAGGCCTGGTTATCGCAGCCTCTTTCCTGAAAACCGACTGAAGCATTGCGGGTTCTTTAATTTTAATAATTTCACACGGCTTGGTATCATCAGCCCTCTTCTGCCTCGCAAATACCTCATATGAACGAACACACACTCGAACACTAATTATTCTTCAGGGGAGCCAAATTATTCTCCCCCTATCTGCCGCCTGATGACTAATAGCTGCACTGCTCAACATAGCCCTTCCCCCATCCCCCAACTTCATCGGAGAGATATCTATTCTCTCATCTCTGTTCCAATGGTCAAACCTAACTCTAATTATTATGGGTGTTAGTATCCTATTCACCACATCTTACTCCCTTTATATATTTTGATCCACCCAACGTGAATACCCACCCATACACATTAAGTTTATACCCCCCATTCAGACACGCGAACACATCCTGCTAGCCCTTCATATCATTCCAGCCTTACTGTTAACCATTAAACCAGGCCTCTTATTTTAAGTGAATATAGTTTAACAAAAACCCTAGCTTGTGATTTTAGAAATGGGGATTAACTCTCCCCTATTCACCGAGTATGATTGAATAAGCAAGAACTGCTAATTACTTGCTTCTATGGTTTGATTCCACAGCAAACTCGACTTGCCCTTACTGAGTTAAATCTCTGTAAAAGCCATGAATCTGCTCATAACACCCCTCTCATCTTACATCTTAAGCATACTCATCTTGATTATCCCCCTTCTAAGCCCCAACTCAAGTAACTTCCACTTCAAAACAAAAACCGCTGTAAAAACAGCATTCTTTATCTCCACCATTCCCCTTCTGCTAATAATCAACGAAACCGCAGAGACAGTCTCAATCTCATGAAAATGATTCAACATCCTTTCAACCCCCTTTAACATTTCGATTCAGCTGGACCATTACTCCATCATTTTCATCCCTATTGCCCTGATAGTTACATGAAGCATCGTAGAGTACTCCCTGTGGTACATACATAGTGACATTAAAATCCAACTATTCTTCAAATACCTTCTAATTTTTTTACTGGCAATAATACTCCTGGTCTCCGCTGGAAACTTTTTAATGCTTTTTATTGGCTGGGAGGGGGTTGGCATTATATCATACCTTCTAATTGGCTGGTACTTTACCCGGAGCAACGCAGGAGCTGCTGCTTTACAAGCAGTCCTTTATAACCGAATTGGGGACATTGGCTTTCTTTTTGCTTTGTTCTGATTAATCTCATCTCACGACTCAGTTGACTTAAATTTTATCTTTTCCGTAGGCCACCCTACCCCCCTACTTTTAGCCTTTATCATCGCTGCAGCAAGCAAATCAGCCCAATTTGGGCTACACCCATGATTAGCATCAGCAATAGAAGGTCCCACACCTGTCTCAGCCCTACTCCACTCCAGCACAATAGTTGTTGCAGGCGTCTTCCTACTAATCCGAATTCACCCAATAATTGAGTCAAACCAAACAGCTTTAACAACCTGCCTCTGCCTGGGAGCCATTTCCACAGCATTTGCAGCAACCTGCGCCCTGACACAAAATGATGTTAAAAAAATCATTGCTTACTCAACATCAAGCCAACTCGGATTAATAGTTGTAGCAATCGGATTAAATATGCCTCACCTAGCCTTCTTTCATATTTGCACCCACGCCTTCTTTAAAGCCATGCTCTTCCTATGTTCCGGGTCCATTATTCATAATCTAAATGATGAACAAGATATTCGAAAAATAGGGGGACTACAAAAAACCCTCCCATTTACCACATCATGTGTTTCTGTCGGAAGCTTAGCACTCATAGGAACTCCCTACCTAGCAGGATTTTTCTCAAAAGACGCTATCATTGAAGCCATCAACACCTCAAACGTCAATGCCTGGGCATTAACACTTACCATTATTGCCACATCATTTACAGCCGTCTACAGCCTCCGAGTTATTTACTTCGCATCCATGGTACATCCCCGATTTAATGTTATCGTATCCATTAATGAGAACAACCCCACAATCATTAACCCTATTAAACGCCTGGCTTTCGGAAGCGTAATTGCAGGTTTAATTATTAATCAAATTATCACCCCAACTTCTCCCATAACCATAACCATACCCCCCCACCTCAAACTAGCGGCTCTTGTAGTTTCCGTCTTAGGATTTATCATTGCCCTAGACTTAGCCTCTATCTCATGAACTAAAACCCCCCAAAAATCTAACCTATCCAAATCTATCAACACCTCCTTCTACCCCCTTCTACTTCACCGACTTATCCCCTCATCCACATTAAATTTCAGCTTACGAACATCATCCCACCTTATTGATACCCTCTGGCTTGAAAAAGTTGGACCAAAGGGCTTGGCCGAACTACAACTGCCCCCAATCACAAAAAACCAAGAAATTCAACAAGGACTTATTAAAGTTTACCTATCTATCTTTATCTTCTCCACCTTGATATGCCTGATTATCTTACAGCTCGTAAGACCCCACCATAATGGCCCCGAACTACCTCTAATACAGCGAATAGCGTCAATAACAAAGCCCATCCCCCGATCAACAACAAACCTCCTCCCCAAGAAAATAACATCGAGACCCCGAACCAATCTCCCACATATGCATCCACCCCACACACCTCTGCACACATCTCGCTAGACCCACCTCCAACCCCTCACCACATCCCCAGCAATACCAAATACCCCACCAGGTAAATCACCACCCCCACACTCCCCCAAGCCTCCGGATAAGGCTCAGCAACTAGAGCCGCTGAGTAAGCAAAAACCACTATTATCCCACCCAGGTACACTAAAAATAAAACCAATGACAAAAAAGAAGCACCCCCATATATTAAAATTAAACATCCCACCCCTGCAGAAACAACCAACCCCAAAGCAGCATAGTAGGGAGAAGGATTTGAAGCCACAGCAAGAAATCCAGCCACCAAACCCACTTCAAATAAAAATATCATAATTCCTGCAAGGATTTTAACCTAGACCCATAGCCTGAAAAGCTACTGTTGTATTCAACTACAAGAACTAATGGCCCCCATTTTACGCAAAACCCACCCCATACTAAAAATCGTCAACTCATCCTTCATCGACCTCCCTGCACCATCTAATTTATCATCGTGATGGAATTACGGCTCACTCCTAGGGGTCTGTCTTATTTTACAAATCGCCACCGGCCTGTTTCTAGCCATGCATTACACAGCCGACACCTCGCTAGCTTTCTCATCAGTAGCCCACATCTGCCGAGATGTAAATAACGGCTGACTCTTACGCAATATCCACGCAAACGGCGCCTCATTCTTCTTCATCTGCATTTACCTCCATATTGGACGGGGAATCTATTACGGATCCTTTTTGTTTAAAGAAACATGAAATATCGGAGTAATTCTCCTCTTCCTTGTTATAGCCACAGCCTTTGTTGGCTACGTCCTACCTTGAGGCCAAATATCTTTTTGAGGGGCCACAGTCATTACTAACCTTCTCTCAGCTGCCCCATACATCGGGACAGAATTAGTGCAATGAATCTGAGGAGGATTTTCAGTCGACAATGCCACCCTGACCCGATTTTTCACATTTCACTTCATTTTACCGTTCATTATTGCAGGGGCTTCAATAATTCACCTCCTTTTCCTTCACCAAACAGGATCTTCCAACCCTACAGGATTAAACTCCAACCCAGACAAAATTCCCTTCCACGCCTACTACTCCTACAAAGACGCATTCGGCTTCGCTCTCCTCCTGGCCCTGCTAGCTGCCCTCTCCACCTTCGCCCCTAACATCCTAGGAGACCCAGATAACTTCACCCCAGCCAACCCACTAGTGACTCCCCCGCATATTAAGCCCGAGTGATATTTTTTATTTGCATATGCTATCCTACGCTCAATCCCAAACAAACTAGGAGGGGTCCTCGCCCTCCTCTTCTCCATCATAATCCTCTTCCTCATACCAATTCTTCATACATCCAGCCAGCGAACTACCGCCTTTCGACCGCTAGCTAAATTACTATTTTGAACCCTAGTGGCCAATACAATAATTCTAACCTGAATCGGAGGACAACCAGTAGAAGACCCATTCATCATAATTGGCCAACTAGCATCAGTCATTTATTTCTGCATCTTCATTATCTTTATTCCCATACTCGGGGTCTTGGAAAATAAATTATCTCGATTAAATTTTTAGGGCAGTTGAAGGACAGCTTCATCTAATTACCCCATGCATATCTTTACCCAAGATAATGTAATACTACCAAAATATTTGGTCTTGATCTTATATCTCAACAAATTACTATATTCAATTGTTTATGTAGAGTTACATAGTATACGCTATGACATAGTACATACTATGTATAATAGAGCATTCATCTAATTACCCCATGCATATCTTTACCCAAGATAATGTAATACTACCAAAATATTTGGTCTTGATCTTATATCTCAACAAATTACTATATTCAATTGTTTATGTAGAGTTACATAGTATACGCTATGACATAGTACATACTATGTATAATAGAGCATTCATCTAATTACCCCATGCATATCTTTACCCAAGATAATGTAATACTACCAAAATATTTGGTCTTGATCTTATATCTCAACAAATTACTATATTCAATTGTTTATGTAGAGTTACATAGTATACGCTATGACATAGTACATACTATGTATAATAGAGCATTCATCTAATTACCCCATGCATATCTTTACCCAAGATAATGTATGATACAACACATATTATGTATAATAGAGCATTCATCTAATTACCCCATGCATATCTTACCCAAAACAAATGAATACATGACACATTAAGAGTAACATACATAATAAAGAAAAAAGATAATTAACGCATACCCAATTACGTTTCACGAGGGCGGGTTGACAATTAATGAATAACAGACTAAAATGAAGTAAGAGCCTTCATCATTAATACGGAACATGAATATCCCATACAACTAATTACCCAACTATATTAATCTATACATTAATGAATTAAGACATACTATTTATTTATCGAGTCAAAAAAATTAACAAAAAGCTTGAATTTTAAGATCAAAAAAAACTTTTATTTAAACAAACTCTAAATCAACACCAAAACAAGCACAAATTTTATCCCAATTATATCAAGTATCCTAACGTTGAACTGTGCCTTTTCTATCCCAGACAACAATCATATCCTTATAATTAACCTTTCATAACAACCTACCATGGCCTTCTACATTAACCATTAAACTTATAACGCTCACAAATGCAATCAAACATGAATATTGCCCAGTATTATCCTGGAAATTCACCATGAACACTTTGAACTTCCACATTCGTACCTTAATGCGGCCTACATGACGTCAGGGTCTTGGGAGTTGGTACCATCTAAGGGACCTGGACATAAGAGTGGCCTTCCTCACCTTTCAAAAAGCATCTGACGGAACTGAATCTATGGACACATATTGGAATCGGGTTTCAATGGTTTCTAAAGAGCATCCCTCCTATGCGGTCTGGTCCCTTTTGCTCCTTAATTGAGGCCTCCCTGCACTATCAAGCATCAGTGGTTTTTTTTTAGGAACCTTTCACCTGGCATCTCTCAGTGGGGTAATGGCACATTAACTAAGGTGGTCCTACTTCATGCAAGCGTGGTTTATCTGGCATATAGATATGGTAACCCATAAATGAATGCTTGTTAGACATAGCAATATTTACGTCGGCCCTAATTTACCATTATTCCTATTTTCCCCCCCGGGAGTCCAGTGATCAGAATTTCTCAAAAACCTGATCTTTGAAATTCCCTAACGAACAGCTTTTTTCTTTCTGAGCGCCGCCTATTTACCCCATGGGATTTTAGGCAACCCCCCCCCCCCCCCCCCAAAATTTTTTCCTTTTAAAGCCCATCCTTTTTGAAAATACCCCACAGAAAATATGTGTGTGTATACATGTGTGTGCGCCCATGTGCCCCGCACATCGTACGGGTTTACCACAATTTCACCCCATCATCTTAATCGTCCTAAAGCCCGTCCTTTTTGAAAATACCCCACAGAAAATACGTGTGTGTATACATGTGTGTGCACCCATGTGCCCCGCACATCGTACGGGTTTACCACAATTTCACCCCCTCATCTTAATCGTCCTAAAGCCCATCCTTTTTGAAAATACCCCACAGAAAATACGTGTGTGTATACATGTGTGTGCACCCATGTGCCCCGCACATCGTACGCT